TCTCCAACTATCTCTCCATTAGGTATTATTTTAGTGGCCCAAGCACTTATTTGCTGAGGAGAAACTAATCCAATTCGGAGTTGTTGATGTTTATACCGATCGATCATATAAGAAATTTTTTGATTCATTCCGATTAAACTTCCTTCCTATTAATCTGGAAATTCTTCTCAGATACAAGGAAATGATTCAGTTCCAAAGCCAAAGATCGTAGTTCTCGAACAAGTAATCGAAACGATTCTGGAGCATCTTCTGTTTTCAGTATAGTTCCTCCAATGATAGTGGTACCAAGTACTTCTTGGCGAGCTCTCATATGATCAGATTTATAAGTAAGCATCTCTTGTAAAATATGAGCAACACCAAACCCCTCTAGAGCCCAAACCTCCATTTCGCCTACCCGTTGTCCCCCTTTCTTGGAACGGCCTCGAAGGGGTTGTTGTGTAACAAGCGCATAAGGTCCACTAGAACGTCCGTGTATTTTATCATCAACCTGATGAATTAATTTCAAGATATAGGGCTTGCCTATTATCACAGGCTGTTCAAAAGGATCTCCGGTTCTTCCATCAAAAATTCGGCTTTTTCCTGGATACTCAGGTTCAAATACCCATGGATTCGCTGTTTGCTTACTGGCTTCGTATAGTTCAGAAAACACAAGTTTTCTCGAAGCCTCTTGTTCATATCTCTCATCAAAAGGGGCTATTCGATAATGTCTATCTAGCAGACTTCCCGCTAATCCAAGCGAGCATTCCAATATCTGTCCTACATTCATGCGTGAGGGTACTCCTAATGGGTTGAAGACCATATCCACGGATCTCCCGTCTTGCAAAAACGGCATATCCTGTCTAGGCAAAATTTTTGAAATGATACCTTTATTTCCATGTCTTCCTGCTACTTTATCACCTACTTTGATTTCACGTTTCTGTGAAATATATACACGAATTATTTCTGGGTTATCACTTGAACCCCCCTTTTTCTGAACCCATCTCACATCAATAACTCGACCTCGACCACCTATAGGCAATTTGAAACAAGTTTCTTTTGAAGTCGATACCTGAGTGCCAAATATGGCCTGTAATAATCTATCTTCCGGAGCATACGAGGATTCTTTCGACACCTGAGGCGTTAATTTACCTACTAAAATATCACCCGTTTCAACCCACGATCCTAGCCTCACAATTCCATTTTTGTCTAAATTTCGGAGTAAACGGCCTTCTAGATGCGGTATTTCTTTAGTGATCCTTTCAGGACCTTGGGTTGTCACATGCGTCTGAATTTCATATTTCCGTATATGGAAAGAAGTATAAATATCACCATATACTAGACACTCACTAATGAGTACCGCATCTTCAAAATTGTAGCCTTCCCATGGCATATAAGCCACTAATATATTTTTCCCTAAAGCGAGTTCCCCACCAACTGTAGCAGCACCATCCGCTAAAATTTGTCCCTTTTTAATGCATTTACCCCGCCGAACCTGAGGTTTTTGATGCATACAAGTATTTTTGTTTGAGCGTTGATACATAATTAATGGAATGCTTAGAGTACCCCCATTGCCCGATAAAATTATCTTCTCAGTGTCAGTATAAAGGATTTTTCCCTCGTGTTCGGCTATAGCGGGAACCCCAGAATCTAAAGCCACTTGGCGTTCCAATCCAGTTCCAACAATGCACTTTTCGGACCGAGAGAGTGGAACTGCTTGACGTTGCATATTAGAACTCATTAAAGCTCGATTCGCATCATTATGTTCGATAAAAGGAATTAGGGAAGCTCCAATGGAAAAATATTGGAAAGGAAAAATGCTTCGAAGATGAACCTCTTCCCATGCGAGAGTCAAAAATTCTTGGCGATATCGAGCTGGCACAGCCTGTTCTTCTTGAATACCCCGATTAAGAGCCAAAGAATTTCCTGCCGCTATCATATAATATTCATCTTGACTTGGTGATAAAAAAAGCATCCGTATCTGTGCTTTTTTTGATTTCTCGAAGAGTTTATAAAATGGACTTTCTAACGACCCCCAATCACCAATCCTGGCATGAATTGATAAAGATCCAATAAGTCCAACATTGATTCCTTCAGACGTGTCAATGGGGCAAATACGCCCATAGTGACTCGGATGGATATCTCGTATCCGAAAATTAGCAGTTCGCCCTGTTAATCCGCCAGGTCCCAAATAGCTCCACTTTCTCCCATGAACGATTTGTGTCAATGGATTAGTTTGATCCAAAACTTGAGATAACGGGTGTAATCCAAAAAAGGATTCATAAGTAGTTGTTAACGGAGTTGAAGTTACCAAAGTCTTAGGAGTAGGTCTCCATTTATGCCTAATTGCTCTGCCTATAGTTCCCGTAACTACATTTTCTAAACGAGCCAGAGCCAACCCTAGCTGGTCTTGTAAAAGATCCGCTACAGAGCGAATACGTTTATTTTTCAAATGATTCATATCATCAAGTGTACCCATGCCAAATTTCATTCCAATCAAATGATCGGCAGCTGCTAATATATCTCGTGGTAACAAAAATATATTGTTGTGAGGTATATTAAGATTAAGTCTCCAGTTCATATTTCGGCGACCAATCCTTCCTAATTCACACCTTTGACGAAAGAATTTTTTGTGTAAGTCCTTACATAAGGATTCAGAAAATATTGGATCCCCACCTACACAAGAAAATTGTTGATAAAACTCCAAAATAGCATTTTCTTTTGACCAAATTTTTTTTTTCTCTTTATCGGTCAAGAAAGATAAGAAAATTTCAGGGTAGCAAACATTCTCTAGAATTTCTCTTAGATTCGAACCCATAGCTGATGATAGAACTAGAATAGATATTTTCTGTTTCCTACTCACACGAGCCCATATTCTTGCTTTTTTATCAATCTCTAATTCTAACCTGCCTCCCCAATCTGATATTATGGTGCCGGTATAGACCGAAATTCCGGTATGATCCAATTCTGACTGGTAATAGATACCAGGACTTTGCAAGATTTGATTGATCACAATTCTGTATATTCCATTTACTATAGAAGTTCCAAGGGAATTCATTAAAGGAATGTTTCCAATAAAAACTCTTTGTTCTTGCATATTCCTACTGGTTTTCCGAATTAATCCCGCGGATACATATAATTCAGAAGAATATGTAAGTGATTCATAGACAGCAGCGCGTTCTTTTATCAGAGGTTCGAACAATTGATATGTTTCCACAAATAATTGAAATTCAATTTCGTGATCTATATCTTCAATTTTTGGAAATTTAGAAAGTTCTTCTATTAAACCCTGATCAATAAACCGATAAAACCCTTCAAATTGTATCTGATTAAATCCGGGTATTGTAGATGTTCCCTCTTTTCCATCCCCGAGCATCTTTTTTGAATTTCCCATTTCTCCGTTTATTGAAAAAATCCCATCCCATTCTCTCATTCTTCACCAAATCATATCCATAGAATTCGATCTAGCAAAAATGGAATTTATATTCTGTTTACTGAATCACATGAAATTTTATCCAACTCCAAGATATATGGAATGTAGGAAATACGTATGAACGGAGACTAGATTCAACTGGCATTTTTTTATAAGAAAGAGATCAAAATGTAACAGAATTGAGAAATACCACTGGAACTTATGGAGTTTTGTAAAGACTCGAAAAAAAGTCATTTCATTTTCACCTATGATATTACAATTCGATTGCATACCATAAAAAAATGTATTCATGATTGGATCTGTTCGAGCAGATAAACATATAATCAATAGAAAACTTTTTCTTTTTTTTATTATAAAAAAAAAAACAGAATGCACAGATATATATGTCTCTTTTTATTGGGGTACAGTTATATTTGGGATAGCACATGCTGTGCTCTATAAAAAATAAATTTGCTCTTATCTTCAAAGTATTAAATGCAATTTGAAATACAAAAATTTATTGAGAATGACTCCTCAAAAGCATCCCTAGAGAGACAAAAGACCCCATTATAGAGCTGTAGCTCTATAACACAACGGAACGTATGTTCTAATTATGTTTATTGACATATAAACATAATATATATTATAATGTAAATGTGAATCTAGAACACAACGTAACATATGTTCGAATTAGATTTATTAACATATAAACATCTTATATGTTATAATGTAAAAAGATTTATTTTTCTTTTTAATTGAGATTTTTTTATTTAAAAAACGCAATATAGATTAGTTAAAAATACATTTATAATGATTTGCTTATATTTTTAGAAATACTAAAAGGTCCTAAATTTACAGTCAATAGTTAATGGTTCGGATTTCTACTGGATTCGATTTTTTTTTATTCAATTCTATAGCGGGACTGTAAATCCTCTCCTATGGGATTTCAATCCTATATTTTGGAACTTCAAGTCCCATATATTTTTTTGGGGTTGAAAAAAAAAAAAAATAGAAAATTTGCATCTAGTTTCTATCGTTTTGGCGGCATGGCCGAGTGGTAAGGCGGGGGACTGCAAATCCTTTGTCCCCAGTTCAAATCTGGGTGCCGCCTCAACAACAGGCTTGAAATCCCCTACTATAACAAAAGACTCTTGAGAACAAAAGACTCTTGAGACTTTCTTTCTCGTGATTCTAAGCCCCTCGCTCTCGAGGTTCTATTCTCGAACCTAAAGTTTTTCCTATCGGATTCAAGGAAAACTTAAAGTAGTGGAGGGAAATCCGTAAATCTTGACTTTCCACTACTAATTGAGTTCCACGTACTGAGTCTTCAATTAGATTGGATAGCTATAGGGGAAATTCAATTTCTACTTTTGGAAAGGACCTAAGATACTTTGGATACAGATTTTTGAAAGTCTCGGAATGCTCAGCCATTAAATCGAATATTAGATTAGATGAATAATTGCCTTTCATTTTACTTAAAAAACACGATAAAAGAAAGAAAAAGTCTTATTCTTTATACATGTGAGTCAGATTCCTTGGATACTTCGAAAAGTGTCTGTTTACTTGTGTTTACATCTTGTCGATTCTACTAGAAATTCTATAATAAGAATATAACTCATTCTAAGATAAGTGGCTTTTTTGGAGTCGTGAATCAATGGTGACCAAATACCTCTCCCCTTTTTTGACTCTGCACCAGTGATTTCACTATTATTATTGAACAAGAATGGAATAGTTTCTTCATATTCATATAAATAGGGGACAGAATTAACATGGATATAGTAAGTCTCGCATGGGCTGCTTTAATGGTAGTTTTTACATTTTCCCTCTCTCTCGTAGTGTGGGGAAGAAGTGGACTCTAGAAGTACTCCTAATTGGGGTAATAATCAAACTCTATAAACCTGTATCAATTGTTTTATAGACCGTTCGGCAATTTTTTTGAAGATTTTTTTTACTCAATTTCTATTTTTATATCAGGGTTTACACGGTTAACCATTCAATTCATGGGGTACCCCCTTTTCGAAATCAGAAGAAGTTTCCATCGAATTAGGATTATCTCTATTAAATGGATCAAACAAACAAATGAAATTGAGTAAAGTATGTACATACATTTCATATTATATTTAATTTTTATTGACATTTTTAAAGAAAAAAGAGATCTACTTTATATTAAGAGATTTAACTTGTATCTTTATCCAAGTACAATAAGCACAATGGCTAGTATGGGAGAAAGAGATCTCTTTCTCCCATACTAGCGGGCCCCTTAGGATACTACTACTTACTACTGAGTCTAATGCATTCCTTTCATTTAAGACAAGAAATGAAAAGACTTTTTTATAGTAAAATTGTAGTCAAATTAATTATTTTGACTAACCGTTTTTACGTAAATTATAAGCAAAAAAGCAGTCGGAATGAGAATGAAGAGTGCAGTAGCAATAAATGCAAGAATATTGACTTCCATAATTAAATCGTTTATTTATTTATTTTTTGAAATATCTCGGGATTTAATCCCATAGAGATTATAAATCTTTCGCCTGTAAACTCACTCAAGATTTCGATGATATCGAATGAAATAAATATCATGAATAACAATATCGTAGCTATGAAATCGACTTATCGTCAAGAATTTAATAGTATAACATAGGAAGATCTTTTATCCACACCGAATACATAATTAGATTCCTGATCCAATAAAAAATCTTTTTTTATGATTCTTTTTACCCGCTTTCTTTTCTACAACCTAGTACTTTACTTTCCTTATACAATCATCGGATGAAGTATCATAAAAAAACCCTTTTCTACTTCGAGTGTTTAGAAAAAGAGTTTCTAAAGAACCTTAAATAACCGATAGAAATCAAATATAGAAAACAAATACGAAGTTAAAAAAAATTTTTTAAGCGTCGATCGTCTTTTTGGAAAACAAATAAGGGGAATGTGATAAAGACGAGTCCCAGTAAAAAAACTAAAATATTCCAAAAAATTTCACTTTTATTACGAGTTTTTTCTTCGACATCGACTCTAATCGTTTAAATAAAAGAGCATCTTCCTTAGGGAAGACTCAATTTCTCTTTTTTTTTTTATCCTCTTTCCTTGGTTGGATTCGAACTTTTTTCAATTCCTTTAATTCATCTTCATATAAATATATAAATAAAAGTATATATAGGTACTCTTGTCAAACGTATTATACGCTATCCTATTCCATTTTAATCCATTTTAATACACGAGTTAACGGGAGATCAATTGACAAAAAGTGGAACCCCCGTAAAGTACCTCTTTCTTGAATGCTTTCAAGAATTATCTTAATTTACATATGTCTCTCTACCATCAATTGGTGCTAGTTAAAATAATGGAAATACCCCTTTATTTTCTTTTGCTTGATGAAAAAAAAGAGAAATTAAAAAGTTTTGCTCCCCTTGCCCAGAAAAAAGTGGAGTTGATGTCTTTTTTTTATTTAATTCGCCGGGACTGACGGGGCTCGAACCCGCAACTTCCGCCTTGACAGGGCGGTGCTCTGACCAATTGAACTACAATCCCCTGGAAATCAAGTGGGTAGCTTACATATTACTTCTTATGCTTTCATTTTTATCATTTAAATTTGAGATTCAAATGCGTGTTTTGTAACAAAAAAAGTAAGAAAAGAAGTTATATGGGTATCACTTTAGTGAGAGCAAGGCGGATTACTGGTAATCCTTGCAGTATTATCAAATCGATTGAGAATCTATTAAAAAAAAGTCGCTTTTTTTCTACACTCTATTCATTATAGTTTATATTGAAAGGATCCATATCGGGCAAGATCGTCATTTTTTATGTAAACAAAAAAGTAACTAGACACAAGAAAGAAAGAAAAAAGTAAAGTTGAAATATCCCAAAAATTTTACTTTTTTCTTACCCTTCTCTGTCATTTATGCAAAAAAAAGGTTATGTAGACAGCGAATTTTTGGGCCGAGCTGGATTTGAACCAGCGTAGACATATTGCCAACGAATTTACAGTCCGTCCCCATTAACCGCTCGGGCATCGACCCAGGAAGAATTTTTTCTAACTTTATGGATAATCCACGATCAACCTCCTCTCGTAGTACCCTACCCCCAGGGGAAGTCGAATCCCCGATGCCTCC